GGTCGTGTATTAGCAGACGATATATATATCGGTCTACGATGCCTTGCCACTCGAAATCAAGATATTGGGATTGGACTTGTCAATCGATTCATAACCTTTCGAGCACAACCAATATATATTCGAACCCCCTTTACTTGCAGGAGTACATCTTGGATCTGCCAATTATGTTATGGTCGGAGTCCCACTCATGGCGACCTGGTCGAATTGGGAGAAGCTGTAGGTATTATTGCGGGTCAATCAATTGGGGAACCAGGGACTCAATTAACATTAAGAACTTTTCATACCGGTGGAGTATTCACAGGCGGTACTGCCGAGCATGTACGAGCTCCTTCTAATGGAAAAATCAAATTCAATGAGGATTTGGTTTATCCTACACGTACCCGTCATGGGCATCCTGCTTTTCTATGTTCTATAGACTTGTATGTAACTATTGAGAATCGGGATATTCTACATAATTTCACTATTCCACCCAAAAGTTTGATTTTAGTTCAAAATGGTCAATATGTAGAATCAGAACAAGTGATTGCTGAGATTCGTGCGTCCACTTTTCCTTTTAAGGAGAAGGTACGAAAACATATTTATTCTGAATCAGAGGGAGAAATGCACTGGAGTACCGATGTCCACCATGCACCTGAATATACATATGGTAATGTTCATCTATTATCAAAAACAAGTCATTTATGGATATTAGCAGGAGGTCTGTGCGGATCCAGTATAGTGTCTTTTTCGCTCCACAAGGATCAAGATCAAATGAATGTTCATTCTTTTTCTGTCGAAGAAAGATATATCTCTGACCTATCAATGACTAATGGTCGAGTAAGACATAAATTGTTGGATACTTCTGGTAAAAAAGATAAGAAAATTCTTGACTATTCAACAAGACCTGATCAAACGATATCTAAGAATTTCATATATCCTTCTATTATCCAAGGGAATTCTGATTTCTTGGCAAAAAAGCGAAGAAATGGATTCATCATCCCATTACAATATGATCAAGAACGAGAGAAAGAACTAATACCCTGTTTTGTTGGTATTGAAATACCAAAACAGGGTATTTTACGTGGAAATAGTATTCTTGCTTATTTTGATGATCCACGATACAGAAGAAGAAGAAATTCAGGAATTACTAAATATGGGACCGTAGAGGTAGAGGTAGAGGTAGAGGTAGAGGTAGAGGTAGAGGTCAATTCAATCATAAAAAAAGAAGAGGATTTGATTGAGTATCAAGGATCAAAAGAATTTAGTCCGAAATACCAAATGAAAGTGGATCGGTTTTTTTTCATTCTCGAAGAAGTGCATATCTTACCCGGATCTTCGTTGATGATGGTCCGGAACAATAGTATCATTGGAGTAGATACACAACTCGCTTTAAATACAAGAAGTCGAGTAGGCGGATTAGTCCGAGTGGAGAGAAAAAAAAAATATATTGAACTAAAAATCTTTTCCGGAGATATTTATTTTCCTGGAGAGGTAGATAAGATATCCAGGCACAACGGCATTTTGATACCACCGAAAACAGAAAAAAAAAATTCTAAGGAATCAAAAAAATGGAAAAATTGGATCTATGTCCAACGGATCACACCTACCAAGAAAAAGTATTTTGTTTCGGTTCGACCCGTAGTCACATATGAAATAGCTGATGGCATAAATTTAGCAACACTTTTTCCTCAAGATCTCTTGCGGGAAAAGGATAATGTCCAACTTGGAGTTGTCAATTATTTCCTTTATGGAAATGGCAAGTCAATTCGAGGAATTGCTCACACAAGTATTCAATTAGTTCGGACTTGCTTAGTATTGAATTGGGATCAAGAACAAAATGGTTCTCCGGAAGAGGTTCATGCTTCCTTTTCCTTTGTTGAGGTAAGGGCAAATGATCTGATTCGCGATTTCATAAGAATTGAGTTAGTCAAGTCCACTATTTCGTATACCGGAAAAAGATATGATAAGGCAAGTTCAGGATTGATTTCCGATAATGGATTAGATCGCACAAATATCAATCCTTTTTATTGCAAGGCCAGGATTCAATCACTTACCCAACATCAAGGTACTATTGGTACATTGTTGAATCGAAATAAGGAATGCCAATCTTTGATAATTTTGTCATCATCCAATTGTTCTCGAATTGGTCCATTCAATGCTTCGAAATATAACAATATGACAAAAGAATCAGATCTCATAATCCCAATTAAGGATTTGCTGGGTCCCTTAGGCACTATTGTACCTAAAATAGCAAATTTCTATCCATCTTACCATTTAATAACTTATAATCAGATCTTGTTAAAGAAATATTTGCTACTTGACAATTTTCAACAGACTTTCCAAGTACTTCAAGTACTTAAATACTGTTTAATAGATGAAAATAGGAGGATTTATAATCCCGATCCATGCAGTAACATCATTTTGAATCCATTCCATTTGAATTGGCACTTTCTCCATCACGATTATTGGGAAGAGACATCTACAATAATTAGCCTTGGACAATTTTTTTGTGAAAATGTAT